AGATATTTTGAATTCCTCATGTATCAAATAGTAGAAAAATAAAAGTTTTTCCTCTTCTTCTTTTCTTGTAGTTCTTTATTTACCTTTATGTTTGTATACTTCTTTATTTTGTGTACTTCTTGTTATGTGTTGTATTCAAATAAGTATTAATTCGTTTTCTTTGTTGGGTGCGCTAGCGCACCTAGTCTTGCTCTTTAGTAAAAGCACCTTTACTTCAAATACGACTCTCACTCAAGGAGCAAAAAAGAACAATGAGATCTCGTATTACCATAACGGCCAGTAGAGTCATTGCTGAAGGAGTTGAGAATGCTGTGAATAGCATCAGCTGACGAAGGCGTGGAACGAGAGAAGAATAACAAATCGTCCGCGAATGCTAGGTGCGTCACCAGGGAATCAGAACAGAATTGGTGTGGCTGTATGGCCGGGGAAGCGTATGCTTCTCGCAACCGATCAGAGCAGTTTTGAAGAAATGAGTATTAAGCCCATCCAGGCCCAGGGGCCTTCGCAGATCCTTTCCTAAAACTTTGTTTTGAATTTCCTCATCCGTAATAGGAATAGGATCAAGCATTTGATTACGATCGCTATAAGTAGAGGTAGAGTTGGCACGGAAACATCGTCAAAGAAAGACACATTCTGTGTATAGGTGACAAGTTTATGAAAATAGAAAATAGGTTTAAAAAACATTTGAAATATCTTAGACTATACACCCAATCCCCATCATCAGTTTGAATAGCTTGGATAGAATTATTAATCCTCCTTTGACTCGAAAACGCATGATAAAACTTAGTATTATTGTCCCCATCATGGATCCATTTGGTGTGGGCACGTTGAGCCCAAAAGTCTCCTCTTGTTTAATCAGTCTCATATGAACTTCCCAAAGATGATTTTCTTCTTGCAAGAGAAAATCTTTTTTACCCCTAACGAATTCTTCCCCTATTTCTGACAGCCTTTGAGAAATAGAAAGAAGTTGCTGTGTAATATTACCATAAACCCATTTTTTCCACCACCTAGACTTAGCTGCCAAAAAATTAGACTTCTGGGTGAAGAAAAAAGCATGTGATCCTTGAACATGCGGGGCCCAAGCATTTCTAACAACATTCCTGTACTGTAATCCGGGTGTAGGGACCAGGCTATATCATATCTAAAAGGTTTATTGAATCGACGAGAAACTTGATCCATACTCAAAAAAGGTGAATTTTTGGATGGATATACTATCTACACACATCCCCCAAGATCCATCCTTCTTAGGTGTCAATAGGGCAGATACAGCACAAGGACTAAGACTATGTCGAACAAAACCTTTCGCTAGAAGCTCTTCCACTTGCCTATTTAACTCAGCGCGCTCCTTAGGGTTCATCCTATAGTGTGGAAGGTTAGGCAATTGAGATCCAGGAACTAAATCGATAGCGTGCTGGATATCCCTCATGGGTGGTAACTCACTAGGAAGCTCATCAGGCATGACATCAAGGAACTCCTCTAACAACTTATGTACCTCGGCTCACTTTACTACCTTTAGAGAAAACAGTTCCAGCAGAAGACGAAGAAGACTCTCGGATGGCGCTTGCTTTCCTAACTGTAACGGGATCTGATTCTTTATAATAGTTACCACCTCTTCTTCACATAAAACCATTCGTTCAGAGTCGACAACTGCAGCCCCTCCCCAATGCTCTTAATCCAACTTGCTCGCTTTCAACCTCACTTGCTTTTGACCTCAAATCCATAGTCTAAGAAGAGACTGCTACCTCTACTGGTCTAGGGAGAGAAAACATCTTATTATGGTCCGAGGAGAACCTTTCTTTAGGCTCTTTGTGCCATTGAACTTCTTGCTTGTGAGAATATCCCATGCGATAAGCTTCTTACCCCAGTCTCGTAAAGGTAAATTGGCTTATCAGAATGACTAAGATTATTAGGGGCACTCAAATGCCTTAGCCAGAGTCTTCCTTCCACGGCTACGGCTTATCCATCGGAAACTTCTCGTTATACAGCGGCAACGACAGAATAGGAAACTGCAGCAATTGGATAGGTTTATCGCTGAAGAAATCCCATTAGAATCCCTCTATGTATGGCAACCCAGAGACATTTCGTAAAAAGACAGAAATCTCGTCTTCATATATTTCATCTTCATCCCTCTCCTCTATTCATATTAAGTAGGGTAAGATAGATTCTATTTTATCCATAAGTAAAGTAAGAAAGTTCAAACTTGAGTCAAGCAAGATGGGGAAGCACTTTAAGTAGATTCCTCCGAAACTTAGACTGCATGTGCTTAGCTTAGGACTGAAAATCCTAGTAGGAAGTAGGAAGAATGAAGCGCTGGAATGGCACACTTTCTTTCACTGGGTTGATCATTTGCTGCAACGGCACTGGATCGCGAGGAGAAGAACTTATAAGTCTAAGACTATAACTGTGGCTGGAAAGAGAACGACAACTCTTTTTCCTATTCCATTTCGTGCTTTCATCCCTATTTGTAGCAGCTAACAAATCAGCTGGGAGCCCTCTAACAAAGATGACGGACTACACACCAGGATCTCTTTTGACTTAGAATTTCAGCCAGATAGCGCCTACTAGAAAACCTCTGCCCTAATCAACTGCTTTATAGCCGGTCATAGTTATACCGGGGAAAAGAAACTCCAACTGGAAAAAAAAAGGCAGAAAGACCGGAAGGCGATGTAACAGACTCCCCTGGGTCATAGAGAAAGAATAGAACTTGGAGCGAGAAAGACTGGCACTCTAGATCCTCTAACCATGAGGAAAATAAGAATCATAAGGCATTTATTTAGGCCACATCAGGATTTCATTCAGAATCTCTAAAGCAAGCAGATATGCTAGTCTAACTACCTGTTGCATAGTTAGACCGAAGAAAAAAAACCTACCTCGTATGGAACAAAAAAAAAGGGGGGACTTACACTTCAACTAGATAGGCTTATCTTTTAGGAAATTAAATATCTGATAATAACCTGCCTCAAAGGATATGTCGTACTCTCCAATCCCCTCACTCGGGAAACTATAGTCACAGATAGGCTTCATTGCCATATCCCGAGGTAGCCTTCCAACAAGAATTGAGCTAGATGCGCTTGGAAAACTGTGAACTACCACTCCAACTGGCTTGGCTGGCCAGGATAAGGTATTATATTCGGGCAGGGCGTCTTACAAAAGAGATGAAAGGCTGACCGGGGTGTAACAAAACTGGCTGAAAGAGGTACTTCTGCTCTGATTTAAAACCCACCAGCTCCCTTGTCTGATGGAGGAAGTAGAAATGAAAAATAGGAATTATCCCAAGGTATGCTATAATAAAAGAACTTTCTTGAATTGGCTTTCTATAGGCACTTGCCCCTGACTCTTGACCTAGCTCTATTACGAGCGCTATGATATTATATTACTATCCTCTATCCTCACCAGGAAAGAAATCTATTAGTATTATACCGTATAACCCTACCTTATAATCTTATCTATAGCCCTCCACTGGAGGAAATCTTGCTATGAAGGCTGGTGAGAATGCCACTACTGTTACACCAGCTGTAAAGGCTAGAAAACGGCCTGGTAAAAGACTCCACTCCAACGGGAACTTCCACTCAAACTGGATCTCCAAGCGCCTTAGAAAGAGAGGGCTTAGTTAGAAAGGCTTTAGGAAGGGAAGACTCTAAAGGAGACTGCTCTACAGGGGACTGCGGGGGATGAAACTAGGAAATCTTAATACTCGCTGGAACTACACATTTGAAGCTAGGACAGAAACGAAGAAGGCTCCTCCGAAAAGGGCAAGGAAGAGGACAAGTGGAACGTCTATTGCTCCACTTTGTTAGTCTAGTAGCAAGCGCGGTACCCACTGAAACCTTTGTTAGGAAAACCGAGAGGGGAAGCTGTGGCATTGATCCGCCAGCTGGAAGCGAAAGAACCTATCTTTACGGAATGAAAAAGTGCTTCACAGCGCATATGCGAACATTCAGAAAGAAAACTCTGGCGGATGTGCGACATACGTTTTGGATGATGTATAAGATCCCGAAGGTAAAGGATACAGTCTAAATAAGTGCTTCCAAAGTGAAAAAGTGTTTCTATAAGGATTCGCTTTCTTTCCATTCTGAATAGAAAGCTTTCAAGACTGAGATTCACGATAGATTGGTTATTGAGCGGGTGGAAAGATGTTTTCAACCAACGAGAAAATGAAACTTTTCTAAAAAAAAAAATAGAGTATAGAATTAGCTCTTAGATATCCCAACGGGAAGTTCAGAGGGAAGCTTTTAGGTAAAAAATAGATATGATGATATCAGACAGCAGTGAACCAGACTAGTATATGGGTCAGTGAGCCAAGGATGCGGTGTAGGTTGATCCCTTACTACCAGCTTTCCCTACTTTCCTAAAAGCAGCTTCGGAAGCCAACTCTTTCTCGACGTCTGGGGCTTCGATAAGTGCCCAAGAGATTCTTATTCCATGCTGTTTTTCATTCCATGCAAGTCCAATCAAGGTTCGCAAGAAAGTACCAATCTGCTTTCAGTAGCCAGTCAGCAAGGAACCGAACGAAAGCAAGGATTACGGGTGAGTCTGATGAAGCGCTCATGGTCGTAGCGGGAAAGATGACAATGAAGTCTGAAAAAGCAAAAGGCTAGGGCTAGTCCCAGTAGGCAGAGCGAAGGGAAAGAGAATCACCGAGGGGAAGGGCGAAAGGAAAGAAAAAGCATATCCTACTGCTTCAAAGGCATAAGCTGCTCCTTCTTCGGTGGCTGCTGCTTCGGATCTGGAATCGGGCCCCTGACTTTATAGGGCTCGGACGTGAATATGGATGTGCCTTCTAGCTCAGCAACCAGTCTGGCTTCGGATGTTTAAGCCTGCGACGACCTTCTCGACATTAGACATATGCTAAATGCACTAAGATTTCTGGTTGAGTACACGGGTACTGCCCTTCTAAGTTGAGCTGGCCCCGGGAAGGGGAATCTGGTAAGGAAGACCAAATAATCTAAAACCAAAGGATTACTTCTCATGATGAGCTATTTGAAGGAATTTTTCGCTGTATGGCCTCTGAAGCTTCTGCAAATAGATTTCCCTTTGAGTTTTAACAGAGGGGGAGCTCTTTGCCTTTCTGCTTCAAAGAAAGAGCTGGGGATATTTGAACAAGAGCTTCAGCTTCACCCAAGAGTTCAGAGTCGACAAGAGGAATCACAGCTGAAATCTACCAATACCAAGTTTCGTTTTCTCGGGAATTTTCGTTGCAATCACTTTTCCCTTCATAAATCAAATTGAAATCGGACAACTTTAGAAAATAAAACAGCGTGTTTTTCGTCATCAAGAGGAAAGTCAGAAGGTAATCGGCTTACTCAAGAGTTCTTGCTTCTAGACCTGAAAAGAGCTTATTCGATTCCGTCTGTGGCATTTGGCCATTTGAAAACAGCTTATTCATGCCATCTCTTGCTAACAAGCCTTTCTATTCCTCAAGTCCCTATGGTTGCCCTCTTCTTGGCATCTTCCTTTATTATGTTTCATGCCCGCAAATCGTATTCATGTCCGACCTCCCTCTCTGTTGGCGAATCGACTTCAGCTCCAGTCCTTAATAGCCTTAGAGGCTAATTCGAAGAATTATAAGAGGAATTAGCTCCTTTTCGTGGAACAAATCGGAGATCAGGTCTTATCGATTCATACGATTTTCATACGTCTTTTTTCCACATTAAAAAGTAGCCCTGTTTCCTTTAACACGCTAGTGCCCAGATCTCGTTCTCCTATCTTTGATACTTCCTTAATGGTAGCTTTAAAGGACATGTAACGTGCGTAGCTTGTTCCAAAATGAAACGATTCTGCAGGTATCCCCTCAACTAATCTACTAAGGATTGAAAGTAGCTAAATCGCCTGTATAACAGATCTACGAATAGCCCACGCCTCTAACAACGTATTTAAGGGGGTTAGGGCGATTCCTTAGGCACCTTCACATCTACATTTACTTATAACAAGCACGTACACACAAGCAAGCTTGAATCCTGTTATCTAAACTGAGAATGCCGTTACTTATAGCCCTTTTTTTTTTTTTTATGGCAGCTACACATTGGTCGAGACTCACACGACAGTCGATACTCAGGATTTCGTTTAGCTAAGTGGCCTGTAGACTCAAATAATAAACCTCACCCTAATTTAACATCTGCTCCCGATCTACTTTTAAACAAAAAAACTTCTCGAGCTGGATTAGAAGATTAGTAAATGAATTCCCTTGTTACTTTTTTTTCCGCATGAGCAAGCCAAGCTACTCATGCCAAGCAGCTAACTTCGAGACAACTAAGGGCAAACTTCGAGCTAGAACTAATGGATTAGCATTAATATCCGGGGGGGCTTTCTTTCCTATGCTTGCTGGCTAAACAGAGTTGCCTTTCACACGTGCACTGAAACCAGAATGACCTCTTCTCATTGCCTGCCCCTCCTTGAAAAGGTCCAAGCGAAGCTCATAGGTTGGAAAGCAAAAAGTCTCTCCTATAGCGGGACACTTGTCATCTTGAAATCCGTTCTATTCTAATAGGATAGCTGTTCTGGTTATCGGCTTTTGCGATCCAGAAAGGCACGCTTAAACGTATTTACAGGATCTTTAACTCTTTCCTGTGGGCTGAGCCAGAACTCAAAAGATAAAAATCATTCCTTTAGCATGAAAGGATGTCTGTCGGCCGAAGGCGGAAGGAAGGCTGGGGGGTCCGGAGGCTTTGGGATTGCAATCTTGCTTCGCTACTTTAGCATGGATGGAATAAAGTTTCCAACAAACCTTGCTTATGGGTCAATTGAATCCAGGAACACTACACTACATTCGCGGGAACACCTTCTGGGATGTACGTCCATCCTACCACAACACCTCCAACATTTGGAGATCGATACTCTCGATCAGAGACGTTCTGAAAAGGTATATCAGATCCATCATCGGGGATGGCTCGAATACTAACGTTTGGAGCGATATTTGGCTTGAAGAGGGAAGCTTGATCGATCTATTCGGAGAGAGAGTGATCTACGATTCTGGCTCATCCGAAACCCGGGACCAGTAGACGGAAAATGTGGGAACCAGAGTTTCATCCTAGAAAAGAGAACTTTAACAAGGTCCCGGTCAGGGTCAAACTTACCCTTCGTTTCCCTTTTTGGGAAAGAAAGTACTGGAAAAATCCACTACATCACATCGGTGAATTTGTTAAGGCGGGGGGACCACTTTACAGGCATGGTATCAGGAACTGCGCTCGCATCTGCTTCACAGTGGACCTGGAAGGCTACCGGACTCAATCAACCTGCTAAGAGTACTGAACGGAAGGAAAGTTGCCGTCCCTTACCTTCTCGGACGATGACCTAAGGGAGCTCTTGCCGGGAGGACGTTCTGCTCCTCTACACGTAACGGTGATTAGAAAGGGCTACAGTATTCCTCTCTCCCTGATCGATACTGGGGTTGAATCTTTGCCCATCTTCCACGCTCCGATATCTGGACATCCCAGAGTCAAGTCTCACCCCATCGGGCATGACCATTGCTGCCTATGACAGTGAAAAAAGGGAAAAAAGAACCTCATTCAGTTGGACATCGAGTTCGGGCCTACAGTAGTCCCAATCGAATTCATTCTATGTGCTAGATATTTTTCACTTCAACCGGCAGAAAATGGTTATAAGTCCTCAAGGCGGTCGCATCAACCTACCACCAGTGCATAAAGTTCCCTTACTGGGGAAGTGTCTTCGTCGTCTACGGAGACCCCCCGCCAGAAGGGTACAATCAAGACACCATCTCTCATCTCCCATCAGCATACCCAGCGCCTGAGCAGTCAAAGCATAGACCAGGCTTTGAACCAATGTTATCTCTATGGGACCTTCATCATCCGCGGTCAAGGCCGTTCAATCGACGTCCGACGTCATGTGGATTATCATAAGTATGAACGATCAATCAAAGCAGTTCAATTTACTTTCTCGTAGAGCTTGGCCATCTTCTATGGCGAATGGGCTATGAGCCATTAAAGGCCTGGTAAAAAGGACGCAAGGATAAATCAACCCGCTCCGACAAAAAGCAGAAAGGTTTGGGGTACATCCGGGAAGGAGCTCACCATCAAATCAAGATCATGACCAAGCCAAAAGGATGGCATCCACCTTTGACCTGGACCATACATACCTACTTCAAAAAGAGTATGACCACCTAATAAGAATAAGGCCGGTTGATGAAGGTCCACTTGTCCAAGCTCAGTGAAGAGGACGTCTGGCAGCACCTCTTCTCGATCAAAGCCGCACGACAATTCTCTGATCCGATTTAGGCCTAGGACCCAACTCCCTTCCTTTCACAGGTGACTCCGACTCCTAGGGTGAGGGTGAGCTCCCAAGCGATTGATTTATTAAGACTAAACGTCTTACCTTAGTCGTTGGCCTCGCACGTACGAGTGCTGCTTTCAGATGCATTAAACCCCATTATTTTGTGGCCTTTTGAAGAAATATTGAATATAAGAGTTAAGAAGGCAATCTACGATCTACGAAAAAAAAGAGTATGTTTTTCCTAGGCATAAGCTCTACTTTCTCTCTCTTATGGTATTCCCACATTGATTTATGATTATACGTTACTCTTTTCACTCTTATTTGTATAATATTAACATATTCCTAGTAAACTCTTAAATTATATTAATAATTTTTTTTAATATTGCTATGAATAATCCATTCTTTTTTGTTGATTACCTAGTTACCGCCCCGTGGGTCCTATCATTTCCTTTTTTTGCGATTCCGCTTCATTTTTCTTCTCTTCATAGAGAAGAGGAAAAGTTCCACATCGTCTCCGTAAACTCTTCTGGAAAGACTCTCTCCCGAATAAGCTAGAGTAGCTGCTATCTCTTTCTCTGTCATGGCGAAAGTGGAAGTACGAATATAAGCTGCTGGTCAAAGAGATATCGTTCCTCTCTCGAAAGATTAAATCGCAAAAAGTGTCTTTGAAGGAACTATTACAAATGTGGTGCATATTATGTCAATCAGTTGACTTCCTTACACTTGAGTTCTAGCTTTCCGTTGGATTGCTTTGGATGTTTCCTGCTTTCAGGAAAGTAAGCACTATTCCCACATTGACTCGAAAATCGATCTTTGAATCAAATGGCACGCAGACTAATTCTTCTAGGTTAAATGCTTTTCCTCCCAGAAGCAATAGGAGCATGTATTGCAGATGAGGCTGGGGAAGTTGCCACTAAAGTTTCACTACTACGCCCTCGAGAAAGTGAAATCTCTGACTTCTTATCTTAAGCAGGAAGCTGACTCGATACGGACTCGCCACGCTTAGGAAATAGGTGGCTTCGCACCTTCTCAAGCGCTACGCCCCTTATTGGCTTTCTGTTCATTGGCATCATTTCCCCTTGCGGAATCGAAAAATCTCTTTTTAGAGAAGCAGAAGCCAGAGAGAAAGCCGCGAGGAATATTCTCATCCGTTTGCAGGGACCAAAAACCCAGCCTCTTGCTGAACGAGATTCTCATTCTCTTTTCCAAGCCCGGTTATTGAACCTATGCTCTACTCAATCCCAAGTACCCGTATACGCTACCTTCCTTGATCGACCCAGAATGTACTATCTCTAGCCGTGAATTCACTACACGAACATTTAACATATGAAAGATAAACGAGATCCATTGTACAAGTATGCTATTTCAATCAGTCCATGCTATCCGCTACACAGGGTTATTCAATTCCGTTTGATTCAAGACAAGAAAGGGCAGGAACGCTTCAAATAGACTACAGTGGACATCTTATTAAGAGAGCCGCATAGACCCTCGATTTAGTTTAGAAACAAGAAGATTACAGCCTAGTAGTTGGTGGAGGCACTAAGTACCCAAAGGGTATGACGAAAGGCTACAGCTATGCATAGGAAGTCTCAGTTAAGGGGATGCCGGGTTCCCTTTGAGTGTAGAAAAGCTGCTGCTCGACTTGAATTGAGGTTGTGCCTCTTCCAATCGCCATAGTTAAACTTCTGATTAGCCCTACTATACTAGATTAGCCATAGCTAATTCGATAAAGGAGGGGTGAAAGACTCAAAATATATGTAGAAAGGACACAACCTTTTTAGAAAGAAAGACTACGAGACTTTTTGTTTTCATGTCCATGTCATGTTATTTGCCCCATCGGGCCATGTTCGTACGTCCTCTACCTTCGGTGCATAGAGGGGAAATCGATAGTGCCTGTTATAAGGACACCTTCGTTTATCATGTCCTTCTTTTCATGTCCCTTCCCTTTCTTCCATAGGAGAGATGGAAGAGAAGGAAAGGTGTAACATGCCATGATAGGGAATCGGAAGGGTGCCCCTCCCTTGAAAGGACCGTAGGGATCCCCACACAGAGGGGAGTCAAGTGTACCTGTTGCAGGGGCATCCTCTTTCCATGTACCTTTAGGGGCCCCCAGCATGAAGGCAGAGATCAAGCTGGTGTGCAAGGGAAACAACCCGCATGCTCTCTTCGATGAAGGATTCCCCAGGACATGATGTGTAAAGCATATTTTCCTGTTAAGGACCAACGGTACAACTAATAGGATGAAAGGACCGACCCCAGGGCGGGTATCGGGAAGGTCGTGGACGAGGCCCCTTTCCTTGTCCCATGGACACTTAGGGGTCGGGTCCAAAGGGTCAACCACGGTGTCCTTATAGAAGGAATCGCCAAGTTCTCCTCTATGTGATAGATCCCGATGGCATGGGTCACATGGATGTTGTGAATAATGTGTTAAGCGTCGAGGACTTGATCCGGGGAGGGAGCGTCCTTCGGACTCTTGATCCCGAGGGATGATCGGACCTTGGTCCTTCGGACTTTCGGTCTCTCTTCGGCGTTCACGCCGGCCCTTTCCAAGAGCACATCTCCATCTCTTTGCCCATGGGGCGTTGGAAAGGCTTCGATCGGAGTCCTCGGGTCCTTCGTGTCTTTGACTCCTTCGAGGGAGTTTTTGACGAAGTCCTTTCTTGGTCTGTGTGACTTGTCTCATATCCGCTATCAATGTCGTCTGACCCAGTTGCCCCAACTGGAAGTTCACCACTCTACTTCGGGCAAGAAGAGGAAGAGGAGCGGAACAAGTACCTATAAAGAGGAATGCGCAGCTGAGTCAATAACTGTGGATTCTGTGGCATCAATCCCAGTTGCCTTTCTTCGGCCGTATTCTAAGAATCCATCCCATTCTTGCTAAGAGCGGTATTTAGGCCACTCACCGGGACCCCAAGAATTTGTCCTATATCGTATTTGCTTTCATTCATTGCTCCCCCCGGTGGGTTTCGCTCTCTTGGAACGTTCATTCCTTGTAAGAACAATCCTACATCTAAACCTTGTTCTTGCTACTTAGGGACTCTAACTCCTAGAAGTCAACAGTCAAGAATTCTCTCTAAACCGCTTTCACTAGCCCTAACCATTGAAAGGCTGGACTTGCTTACGCAAGAGCACGAGATAAAGACTTCAAAGTCCACCTTCGCCTACCTGAGAAAGAGCAAGAGCTACCACCTTCCACTCGAAAGAGGACGGATTTTCCCCTCTGTATCTAACCCGAACAAGAAACCTTTTTCTACGCCTATTACGTAAGGGACCTCCACCCTGGCTTAGAGGAACGAACTCTCTGATCAGCCTCCCGCAAGAGAAAGTGATTTGACTTCGGTGCCTGAAAGAGTCGATTCTAGGACTCGCTTTTTCCTTTAGCCGCTACTACCGTGCCCGGTACTGAACTAGCTACCTTCTCTGCTCGGCTTGCTTTCTCGGTATCGAAAATTGAAGTCGATCCCGCCAACACGAAAGATATATTTATTATACTAGGAACTTTTACCCCATATTAATCAAAGGTCCCTTACCCAAAAAATATTAAATAAAAAAGATGCTTTTCTCCTTCCAGTCGCCTCCCTAACTAGCTAAACTGCCAAGCTTACCGAAACCACCTGAACTAGCTAAAGCAGAAAGGAAATTCTTTTGATCAACCGCCTTGCTTACTGCCTTGACTTTATGAACTTACTTCCTGGCTCGAGTTACTGCTAAGTCTAATCCAAGCGCTTCCCGAAAGAGAGACGTAGGCCCGGAATAAGGAAGCTTGCTTACTGATCCCCGGAAACAGAAAGATAAAGGATCGATGATCAAAGAAAGCCGTCTTGAGTAGGACTTGGATTAATGGTACTCTCGAAACCTATAAATAGTGCTCTTAATTACCAGGTGCACGCATCCCAACTATCATAGCTAATAATTATTACTTTTATACTGCTAAAAAAATTTCCTCATATCCTAAACTGAGTAAAGCATCGGAATCTTTTCCACCCTGGCGCCATGTTTTCAGTGCAGGAGTTAATGGAAAAAAGACTGAAAGCAGCACCTGAACATTTGAGTCAAATCTCTTTCTTTAGGGTACGTGGGAGACTGAAAGAAGGAATCGAACAAGCTTTGATGGAACAACCCGTACTTGACCATCCCCTTGTCACTGTCAAACCGTTAGCCTCATTTGTTGATACTGGAATAGGAACTGATAGAGGAGCATATCCATCCCAGCCAAACTCCTCTCTTCTGTGTTGACGGACAAAGGCTTCTACCAAGCAGCTCGTGGAAGCACCTAACACTTGATCTCTTCCTTGGCTCCTTCAATCCCAGTTTTCTACTCCCTTGATTGAGACATGGAACTAGTACTGGGAGCAGCAAGCATCCATGGCAGTCAAATAGGTCTCTTTCTCATTTGTGGTATAGGAAGAGATAAACTTCATTGTCTATAGAGGTCGAAACCTCGCGCAAAATGAGAGATCTTTTCGGTTGGATCCGTGTAATCTAACGAAGGTGGAAAACCCAGACCGAAAGGGGCAGCCTGTAATGCCCTAGCGAGCGACTTCCATTACATATTCTTTTTCTCAAGACGAAATGAGAAAATGTTGGATCATGTGACCATACCGAATTCACACCTCCAAGCCTTCCCGAAGTGCGAGGATTTCCTTTCAAGGAGGCAGATCAGCATCAGCTCTATGAATTGTTCCCTGTTGTGAGAGCTTGACTTGTGCGAGATTAAAGTTAGGATTCTGACCGAGGCAGAGGGGCTAGGCCTTCCCTTCAAAAAAGAAATGAAATTGAAGGTGAATGGCCAGCAATTCCTGCCTATGAAAGAAAGCTATTCGTTCGCCTGGGATTAGCAATGGACTGACTGGCAAATAAATTCAAAAATAATACTAATTAATGTCTAACTATGCCCGATAGTCCACCATACCATAGAAACAAGAGGATTAACTACATCTAAATATCTAATCTAAATGGAAGGGAATAACACTAGGTAATCTCAGAACGCTAATCCTCCTCAGAACAGGAATCCTACACTCCCACAAGAAATGTTACAATGACACTCTTGGGAAAGGCAAGAGTGAAGTAGACAAATGACCCACTGATAATGATAAAGGGCAATCTCTTATTCGGGCTCATCCCCTAGACATGCTACCTACCAGCTTACCCTACATGTATCCATTATCTTTGTCCCTTTCCCCCCCAGGGACAGCAAGAAATGTATTAGCGGTCTACCTAGGACTGGTACTTTACTTGCTTGCACCGACAGCAAAAGAGACAGACTAGCCTTTATTGCTTGACTCCTACCTTTCTCTTCAAAAGGAACTCACTTGTCTGCTTGAAAACTTTCTCATTGGCTGGCGAGCGCTAAACAAGGGGTTAACGATGGAACTCCAGGGTAAGACCTTAAAAGAAAATGCATGATTAAAAATTAGGACTTTAACTAGATATCTTGCTCAATGACTTCCTAGCTAGTTTGCACTTACCTCAAGGATTTAACTTCTTTCAAATGAACTTGCTTGCGAAAGCAATTTTCTTGAAGAGGCTTGCTCACTCGTGCGGTCTAACCCATAGTAAAGATAGGATTCACACTTAGCACTGTAACCCTCTAACCCTTTCGGCAAAAAAAAGGATTAGGCCTTTCTTACACACGCTTAATGGATTACACGGACTCAGGAACTGCAAGAGGCTTGCAAGAAGAGGCAGAACAAAGTAAAGCAGAAATAATGACTGCAACTCTTAGAACTCTAGCTGCAACTTCAACCGCCGGGAATGCTAACTCTAAAGCATAGGGGAGAAGAATCAAGCTGCCAATGATTTGGCTCAGATGGCATCAGGATACAGATTTCCTGTTTGCCTCTATGATCAGATCTGCAGCGGAAATGCCATTAACATTAATAGAATAGCGGGTAGGCAAAAAACAAACGGTTATTCTCGATGCAGTGGGAAGAGTAAGAGCTGTAAGGCTTATTACCAACACTGGGTATTCAATAGCCAGGGATAGGGATGAAATACCAGCCTATTGCCCAAAAAACAAGAGCGGATACGAGTACTCAAGCAGCGGCAGCATTCACAGCTGATTCGTGAACAGGGGATTCTAATGTCAAACCTTTTCTTGCAAACAGCCTATTCTTCTATCCCAATAGTTGGACAAGCCGAGAAAGGTAAGAAAGCCGGGAAAGAAAGGTTTTTGGTTACAGACAGGACAATCGAACCAGAAAAGACAGACAAGGACTTCTTCCACTAGAAAAGACTTTGGATCAGTTGCTGAACACGATCACCGGCGTGATCAGGAAACCTCTCCTTATCAGTTGGCATTCACTATTGATCGCCTCGCCGAAATACTCACTCGCCTTTGATTTGGTGGAATGCCTGTCTCGCTTTTGGTGGTACTTCTGTTCATCTTTGCGTCTGCATGCATGGGCATAAAGAGAGCCTGTAATTACGCATATAGCACCAGAAAATCAAAAGAAATGGATGCTTATACTTTTGTTGTGGCAGAAGATATGATATGACAAAAGTACTTATACATATATATCATAGTTGAATTTGGAGGCGATAATTGACAAATAGAATTCCCATGTCTTAGTTCAGTGAAGAAAAATCTCAAATTTCATAACTTATAGCACCCATCCGGGTGAGAACACGTCTTTAGCAACTGGGAGACAGATTTGACTCGGCAGAAGCTATTGAGGATATTGTCATCCTATATTACTCGTTTCCTTGTTATTGCATCATTCTTTCCGTATCCTTTCCATGACTTTGTTTGGCTATATAGCTAGCTTAGGTTTCAGGGTTCTTTTTTCTCTTTTTTTTCCCAGTCATTTTGATACCTGCTGTGCCACTTCCAACATGATACATATGCCCTGCAATTCTCTTTTCTACTAAAAAGTGAAGTATGAACACATCAAGCACACGCATTCGTACAAGCACAATCTACCACTTGTCAAGCGAGCATTGCTAGCAAGGGGAATTATAGGAAGCATCCAATTTTACATTATAAAGGGGGTGGTTGATAAGATCAAGCAACGGCTAAATGGTTGGAAGGCTAACCAGTTATCACTA